AAAAAAAAAGGATTCCATAACTTCCTTTTTTTATTTTGATTTGAGTGTATTTGGTCTTTTTTTGCTCATTGAATAAACCTAAATCAAGCAGAATCAAATTCTGATGCACGGAAAAAATTCACAAAATAGATAGAAATAAAATAGAAAAAAAGAAAACTTTCTATTCATTTCTTTTTCTTTTCTACTTTACTATTCATTTCTTTTTCTTTTCTAAGGGTGAGTAGCAAAACTTATTAGATACTGTTGATTCTGGTATCTAACTGTTGATTCGAGTATCTAACTGTTGATTCTGGTATCTAATAAGCTCTACCTACTATTGGATTTGAACCAATGACTCCCGCCGTATGAAAGCAATACTCTAACCGCTGAGTTAAGTAGGTTATTTATCATCACAAAGAGAAAAAAGTGGAAACCCATCACATGGATTATAAATGTGATCGTATTGCTAAGCAATACTAATCAAAGAGATCAAAGAGCTACGATGTTGGATCGTGGAATTCTCATCTTGACAAGAATTTTTTCTCCATGCTAAAATATGGAGTACAAACAAAAAGGGCTATAGCTCAGTTGGTAGAGCACCTCGTTTACACGTGCGCCAATGTTTTTCAGGGAAGTCCATCATGCAATCAAAAGAATTGCTCTTATTGAGAAATCGATGTCTTACTCCATGACTTTGCAGAAATAAGAGAACAACAGCCTGACAATTAGTTCGGTTCAATTCGGTTCCATTTAGTCACCCAATTGAAAGAACCCATTATTGATTTGAGATAGTGATAGGGTGAATAATCAACCTATTCAATGCTAGGCATAATGAGTATAAGGAACTCGAAAAATCTCTTTTCGTCCTATGAACTTTAAGGTGTATGAAGTTTCATATTTGATTCTTTAAGCAGAGCGATAGAGACTTCATTTCATTTTAAAAGAGATCTAGGCCAAACAAAGGCAAACCTACGTCAAGATAACCCTTCTTTGAAACACTTTGGGAGTGCTCCTGGATCAGAGTCCGAATAATGAATCCGAGCACCTGGAACCTTTTTCTTTCTGTCAAGAAAAAATATGGTGAACTAACTGATATTTATATTAGTTAATGAAAGAGCCCAATGCAAAAAAAAATGCATGTTGGGTCTTTGAAACAGTTCGAATTAGTTTGATAATAAGAAGTTTGAGCTGTTTTACCGAGAAGGTCTACGGTTCGAGCCCGTATAGCCCTATAATTTTCTATACTAGCATTTCATTTTAGAAATCTCCAAATAAAAATTGTATAGTTTTCATTTCCTTAGTAGTGTTTGCTATTTTAACCGGCCCTTTGGTTCATCGAAATCAAATTCTTCCTAGAAGCTTCTTCCCGAGGATCATTCAGAGCGGAGCATAAAACAGAAAGCATATTTCAACGGACCCAATTCGTATTTTTCGAGAAACAAACCCTTTTTTTCTTCATTAATCTTCGTAGGTCAATGACATGTGCATTTTTCTCTTTACCTTACCATACCCAATCACAGAATTAATGATTCTTTTTTTGGTATATCTAATCCTAGTCCATTTTTGGAGTGAAAATCGTGATATGAGCAGCCAACCTAACTTATGTTTACTCGAATCAAATAGTAAGTCATATTGATCTAGGAACGACCTACTTACTTTATCTTTAGTTTCTTATTTGAGTTGTAGACAAGCGAGGGCTTGAAAAAGATCATTGCTCAGTTTCATTGGAACCCTTGTCAACAGTGTGAAATAGACTTTTTATCTTCATATACTTTACCTAGCAAAGGACAAAACAAGTCGGGTTTTCTTTCCATATCAATAGAAATTCCTTCGCACAGATTCTACTAAGATATACCAAAACCTCTTGAATTCTTTTTTTCATTTGAATTCAAAAAAGAAATTTCAATCTATCTAAATCTAAATAAAATAGGATAATGCAAAAAAAATTCGAAAGAAATGTGAAAAGATGAAAATTCGATTTTCAATTCCTTTTTTTAGATAAAATATGAAGTGAGGTGAAAGAGAGAAGGTTTCATTTCTATATTTCTATATATATATATATATATATATATGAAATAGATATCTATTTTTGAACAAAATTGAAGTAAGTAAGTTAGGTTTAATGGAAAACGGAAATAAGATTCCAGTCAATGAACCCTCAAACGAGATATGTCTCGCAGTAAACAAACGCAATTGGGCGGTTCGATCAAAATGAATTGTTGTTTTGACTACGAAATTCTGGATGACTTGACAATTCCAATTCAAATCACCTAATTCGTTATATTTTCCACATTCATAGGAGTTCGTCTATGTTTCTGCTTTATGAATATGAGATTTTCTGGACATTTCTAATAATATCAAGTCTTATTCCGATTTTGGCATTTCTACTTTCCGGAATTTTAGCTCCGATTAAAAAAGAACCAGAAAAACTTTCTAGTTATGAATCGGGTATAGAACCAATGGGTGATGCTTGGTTACAATTTCGAATCCGTTATTATATGTTTGCTTTAGTTTTTGTTCT